AATAATTCTGTAAAGCTTCTGCATAATTTCCTTCGGATTGAGCTGACATCCGTTACGGTCGTCATTCGATTAAAAGAATCTCCGTTCCAGAACCGTACGTGAGATTTTCATCTCATACGGCTCCTCCTTTATATGCATAATGAGAATATTCAACCGTTTTTGATTCCATGTATCGATTATTCTCATTATGAATTGAGCGGGGCTAGTGTTTTTGCACGAAATTTCTAGCCAACCTTCCTGCGCGGGAGCTTTTGTTAACATCAAACGTGTTGGTACTAGATAGAAATGGTAACTCCAACAATTTCTTTGTCCTCAACGCCCCCTAATTTACAGGAATTAGTCACTTCAACAGTCTTTGATGGTTATATGGGTATCCAAGGTACGAACGAGATGGATATTTGTTGTCCCAACCATTCTTTTAAGTCCCAATCCAGATAAGGAAGGGAGGTCAGTCATTTTTAACAAAGCTTTCGTCTTGTTGATTTCTAGGTGTAGTGCTTTTCCCCTATGCTGCCTATTAGGACTAGTAGAGTGGGATTGACCTGTAATACAGAACCGATAGGTGTAACCTTTCGCTCAATACTAAAATGGAAGCATATGAGGCTGCATTAATCGGGGATACACGACAGAAGGAATTGTTCTCTTTCTAAACTTCACCTTCAATAAGCGTAGATTTTTTCAATAATATATAAAAATAATAATATTTTTTCTTTCTATCCCGAATTTTTTGTCTTTCTTTTCTTATAAGACTGGGGAAAAAAAAGAATCAAATCACACCATCTCTGTAATAGGTAAATGCCTCCTTTTCGCCTGAAGTTGTTGGAATTATTCGTAATAAAATATTGGCCACAACTGAAAAGGTCTTATCAATAAAATTTCCATTTATCCGTGATCTAGGCATAGGTAACCAATCCATTCTAAAATTCTTTTCATTCTCCCTAGGGGGAAAATGATCCTACAAAGAAAGGAATTGTACAATACGAAATAGCATAAAAAAGATTCATAAAAAAAAAAAAAAAGAAATTCAATACAATATTTATATAAAAAAATGTAAAGATACGAGCCCTCTACTACTACTCATATTCAAAGACTCAAATTGCTCCTTTTTGTTTTGCAGGAATCAAAAAAAAGATTTGAATACGATTCGAATTCATCCAATCCAAATGTAGTATACCAATGGGCGAACTAGTCTTATTTAATTTAATCGAAGCTGAAGAATCAAAGAATTTTTCTTCTAGATTCGGGCGAAATTGATTGAATTTTGATCCAAAGAGGGAGGGAAAAAGAATCGAATAATTATTTATTCTATGATATAAATAGAATAACCGTCTATTTTGTTTGTGTTATGCGCATAGTCAGTAGACACTATACAATCAAATAGCCCCAGGATGAGTCATTTGTAAGAGATCTATGAACTAATCGATTTTTTGGCGAAAACTTGAATTTAAAGGAATTTTATAATTTTTATGGAATCGTCATCGAAAGGTATCCATTAATCATAGTCTAAAAAACATAAACCCACCAATCCGTTGATTCCTTCCAATTCATTGATTTAATCCCGTATAAATATCATATCAGAAAAGGGCGGGAACATCACCTTCGCAAATATTAACAATCTATCTTTTACTTTAGCCTTTCACAAGAAAAAACTTTTTTATTTGAATTACCAAGCCTTGAATTTGGAATTGAAGTAAAGATCTTTATCAAAAATTGTATATTTTTTTAGTTAGAATTGGGTGGTTGGACCTTACCTAGCCAATCCAAACAAAAATATGAATAACTCGCTATTCATTCTGTTACTGGGTCATAATTGTTGTGTAGGAGAGGTGGCCGAGTGGTTCAAGGCGTAGCATTGGAACTGCTATGTAGACTTTTGTTTACCGAGGGTTCGAATCCCTCTCTTTCCGTACCTTCACCCAACTCACCAACATCGCTGACCATAACAAATCAACCCAGAGGTAGATCCTTCTTTCTATATATATTGATGATTGATATAGATAGATAGATTCTAGATATATATAGATTTTCGATTTCGAATTTAATTGCTGTGATATGTAAAATTATGGAATAAGGTCGACAAGAAATAAAAAGATCTCTGTCGATCTATGATACATGAATGGGAAAAATCCGGATCAAACCCCTTACCTTAATCTTAAATCAATTTAGTTTGGCGAAAGGGGGCTAATTTTTCCGAAACCTTTTCTAAACCTTTTTCTTTAAGGTAGGCTTAAGTCTGACGGGAATAATATTCTACGACTAGCAATTCATTTATTTTCAAACCGACCCACTTATTATCTATTATTTGATTGACTACTCCTTTATATGGGAATGGGTGAAGAGTCAAATGTTTTGGCAATTCCTCGCTGTGGGATGAATCTAGATAATTTTGAACAAGAGCTTTGGATTTTTGCTTATCCCTCGCCATAACAGTATCATTGGGTTTGCAACGATAACTTGGTATATCTACCATACGACCATTAACTAAAATATGTCTATGATTAACTAATTGGCGGGCTCCAGGAATAGTCGGAGCCATACCCAACCGAAAAAGGATGTTGTCCAAACGCATTTCAAGTAATTGGAGTAAAACCTGACCTGTTGACCCTTTGGCTTTTCTAGCGATACGAAAGTATTTAAGTAATTGTCGTTCTGTAATACCATAATGAAAACGTAATTTTTGTTTTTCTTCTAGACGAATACGATATTGAGATCTTTTCCCGGAACGTGATGGGTTTCTAAGATCTCTAGGCTTTTTATTAGTTAGTCCTGGTAAAACCCCCAGACGTCGTATTTTTTTGAAACGAGGCCCTCGGTAACGCGACATAAAGACTCCTTATTTATTGTTATTGATATTTCATTTTTTTTAACGAAATTAAAACTGAACTAAATTTTAAATGAAGCGAAATCCCCTGAAGTATTCTATTAATTGTACTCGAACGAATAATGGCACTAGAAGGAATAGTGAGATGAAAGATGTACGTATCCGAAGTTCCTCCTTGTTTTTGTATTAATATTCATTATTTTTTTGTTTGAAATGAAAGTTCATTTATGAATTTCATTTTCATATTTTAGTTTAGTATTTACATTTTTATAATTATTGGAATTGTATTTAATATAGTAATTATTAATATAGTAATTAATTATTAATTGAATTATTGTATATGTATAAATTATTGTTTGTATATATTTATTCTTATGTTTAGTGAATATTTCATTTTGAATTTTTGTTGTATATTTCTTTTTATTTCTTTAGATTCTATAGAATCTAAAGAAATATATAAATAGAAAAGATGGATTCAAAATTTTTTATTTACAATTTCTATATATATTTTATTTCATTAAATCAAAAAAAAAAGAATTCTATTTCTTTTCTAAAAATTAGATAATAAAAAAATCGAAAATTAAGAATAGAAAAAAGAATAGAAAATAGAATAATATATAGTATACAAAATATACCAACATATAAAAATAAGAAAAAGATCCTTTCCGGAATTGATTTGTTCTGCCGAGATTTCACTTTTTCATTGACGTTTTTTTGTAGTTGGAAGTTTCTATGACATAAAAAATCGTCGACCTTTTGAAAAAGGAAAGGTGTCTTTATTCTTTAATTTCAAAGAAACATTCTCAATCATATAAACAAATAGAACAAATAGAGAAAAGCCGGCTATCGGAGTCGAACCGATGACCATCGCATTACAAATGCGATGCTCTAACCTCTGAGCTAAGCGGGCTCACATAAAATAAACTTTACATGCATAATAATTCCATCAATTATATCTTAGCTATTAACTATCCATAAATCATCAAAAATATCGAATATAAATCGATTTCAAATCGATATTACAGTAAATTAAATAGAGTAAGTAATTAACTAGAGTATATAAATAAGATAAAGATTACTATACCGATCGATAATTTATATTGATTCCATTCCAATTCTAACAATTAAAATCATACATTTATCCTTTTTTTTCAAAAAAATTTGTAATTCGATTCTAATTTTAGATCGAATTATATTAGATATTCGATTCGATTTTGATTCGTTTTTCTAATCTTTTTAATATACATTTCTTTATAAAAAAAATCTTTATAAAAATTGGAATATATTCTTATAATATTAAATATTTTAATATTAAGAAATAGAATTTTTTCTATTCAATTTCAATTTTGAGTTCTAGCTATAACAATTTATATATATTTTATGAAATATCTTAAGATTAAGTTAAAGATTTTTTATTTTTTTTTCTCTTTTTCTATCTTTTAGATATATTATAGAGGTCTACCTTAAGAAAAGCATAAAAAAAATGGAATAGGCCATAAATAAAGAAAAAAAATAATAAAAATATAGAAAAGATGCAATTCAGATCAGAATAAGACATTCCTATGCTTTAATTTGGAAACTAAGACAAAGACCCGATCCTTTGAGTATTCCAACTTTCATGGGAAAATGAAAAGAAAGGTTCATATATATAGTGATAGATATACGTCTATATTGAATTGAAGATAAAAAAACGATAGAATTATTTCTGATTGGCCCATATCAAATATGAGCGCCCCCTAGAAATGAAAGAAAATAGGCAAAATCAAATAGGATGAAATGCCTGTCGGTATATGAATTTTTATATAATAATGAATTCAACAGTTCCAAACGAAAGGATAAAAAAGGGAAAGTAGGTCATACTGAGATCTTAAGCATAAAAGGGGGGATATGGCGAAATCGGTAGACGCTACGGACTTAATTGGTTTGAGCCTTAGTATGGAAACCTACTAAGTGAGAACTTTCAAATTCAGAGAAACCCTGGAATTAAAAAAAATGGGCAATCCTGAGCCAACTCCTTCTTTCCAAAAGGAAGAATAAAAAAGGGATAGGTGCAGAGACTCAATGGAAGCTGTTCTAACAAATGGAGTTAACGGTCTTGCGTTGTTATAAGAATTCTTCCATCGAAACTCCAAAAAGGATGAAGAATAAACCTATACGCATACATACGTAAATATAAATA